ACATGAATCAAATGTTTCATTTCATCCGGGAAAAGCCATCTCTTTCTCAACAATGTCTTTGTCATTTGATCCAATAGTGTTCCGTTAGATAGGAACAGATTTGATAAATACTGATAACTCTCGGATAGAGTATTAGAACGGAAAGATCCATTAGATAATGAACTATTGGTTCTAAACCATCTCTGGCGATGAATCAACAATTCGAAGTGCTTTTCTTGCGTATTCTTTATGAACCAGCGTTTATATATAGATGTAGGAGGATTTGTTTGGGAAGCAATAAGCCCCTTTGACATCTCCTCATCTGCAAAGAATTCTCGACGTGAAAACACAGAGACAAAGGGCTGATCTTTGAATAGGGAAAGGAATGGATCCGCAGGGTCCCAAATGAATTGGCTTGTTCGAAAAAAGCCTTGTTCTTTGGAAGATCTATCTCGTGTCTGGTACTGCATGGTTCCACTCTGCAAGAACTCCGAATCATTCTCTTGAAGCTCATCCTCTTTATGATAAATGATCCGTTTGCCCCGAAATGACCCAGCCCAATAGGGAAATCCCAATTCAGTGGGCCTTTCGATACAATCAAATAGATTGCCATAAGGGCGCCATATTCTAGGAGCCCAAACTATGTGATTGAATAAATCCTCCTCTATCTGTTGCGGATCGAGGGCCCCTTCTTCAAACTCCGATTCGTATTTTTCATATAGAAATCTCTGATCAACGATAGAACAAGATCCATTTTGCATCATATCTAACTGATTCCTTGGTTCGGAACGAAGAAGCAATGTCACTCGATTATTATCAAACTGACTGCAATCTTTTTCTGTCCGTGAGGATCCCGCCAGAGCCAGAGCGCCTTCTACTTCTACTTCTAATAGTAATAATAGTAATAGGCCATGAACTAGATCAGAATCATTCTCAACGAATCCATAAGAAGTGATCCAATTTTTTTCATCGGGTCTGGATGAAGACCAAAGATCTTGAGCGACCGATCCGGCAGAACAACTCAAAAGATAAAGAAGTATCGTTAATTTCTTCATGCTCGTTCCAAGTTCGAAGTACCATTTGTACAAATAAGAATCCCCTCCCTTACATGATTTCTTCTTCATATAGATAGATATAGGATCTATGGGGCAATTACTTAGAAGTACATTTTGTGCAACAGCCCTTCCTATCTGATAGAAAAGGATCCCATGATCCTGAACTGATCTTATCTGGGATCGAAAATGCCAAGTTTTTCTATGAAGAGCTGATCTAATTGTATTAGTTTCTATAATGGATTTCTTCTGTGTAATACTAATTGATAGGGCCTCATTGATAAGTGCTACAAGATCTCGTGCATTGGAACCCATGGTTATGGACCCGAATCCAGTAGTATGGAACATCTTCTTTTCCAAGTGAAATCCCCTAGTATATGAAAGAATGAAAAAGTGCTTTCGTTGTTGTGGAAGAAGAAGCCTTCGTATCTTAATGCATGTATTTAATTTATTCGGAGCTATTAGAGCGGGATCCACTTTTTGGGGAATATGAGTCGAAGCAATAACAAGAATCTTTCCAGTGGAACATCTTTCACTGGAGAGATAGTTCTCTAATAGACCGAGGGATAAGTAATTCGACTCATTCACATGCAGATCATGAATGTTTGGAATCCATATTATGCAAGGAGACATTGCTTTTGCTAATTCGAATTGAAGGGTGATCTCAAATCGGTCTATTTTCGGCGTCATATACATAGTTAGCACATTCGTCATAGTTAGCAGCTCCATATCAATATCAAGGTCATCATCACTATCATCAATACCATCACTATCATCAATATCGTCACTATCATCAATATCGTCACTATCATCAATATCGATATCATCAATAAGATAACCTTTAAGCTTGTCGTCCAGGAACTTGTTCGGAAATACCGTAATGAAAGGAACATAGGAGTTTGTCGCTAGGTATTTGACCAAACAGGATCGTCCAGTTCCTATAGAACCTATCACTAAAATACCTCTAGAAGGGGATAGGGCTAAGCGGAGCGAAAAGGGTTTTCCATGAGGAGATGGGGAATGAAAACTATTAGCCCCACACGAGGTTTGTGAATAAGTGATTGTCTGATAATGAGCAAGGAATATCCGTCTTTCTGCTAAACAGGATCTATTGAACTCATAATTCATTAGATCCTTTTGATGAATGTCAACTAAGTATCGTAAGGAAATTGATCCCGGTTGTTCAATCATTTGATAACCAGAGTCATTCTTTGATAAATGATCACTATGAGTCAGACTCAATAGAATTTGATCAATCCCTTTTTCTGTCGTTAAGGTGGAGAACTGAACCAAGAATTCTCTTTCTTCATCATCAATCGAATCACTGTTCGCGACCCAGAATTCGATTTTCTCATCAATCCAATCACCGTTCACGTTTTTTCTTTTTCTTATCAATGAATAGATCTCTTTACTTGTACGACTTAGATGTCTCGTATTTCTCGAAAAAATGATTCGATTGATGGGATTTG